TCGTTCACACTCTGCTAGGGAAGAAATTAGAAAAACTAGAAATCCTATAGGTTGACGCCACAAATTCCATCCCCAAAAACCATATTTTGACTGCGCTTCAACTATATCAACGGTACTTGAACTGTTAGATAATCATAGTGGATGATAACATCACTGTTCCCACCCCTATTGCAGAACCGTACATGAGATTTTCACCTCATACGGCTCCTCAAAGGTCACAAATAAATCTAAGGACCCGTCCTTTATTATTTTTCTTGATATGTTTGTAGGATAGATAGAGATAAAATGAAATGAAATCTATTGTAAGGTCCCCATTAGACACTGGAATTCTGTCTGCTATATTTATTTATTTTTTTTATACTATAATAAACTAAAATAAACTATAATAAAATAAAGTGCTTCTGAATTCATCTTATCTTTTAATAATTTAAATTCTTCTTTGTTGAGTAATAACTTAATCCTTGAATAAAATCTTTCTTGTAACAATATCTATAGACATTTCAACCTAACGTTTTCAATTACGAAATCCAATTAGACGTTGCGTTAGTTCATGAATCATGACAAGAATTCTATCTCTATATAGAGAAAGAAAAAACGAGATTTTTTTCTAGCGCATTAAGTCTTTCGATTTTTTTCGTTCCTATTCTCCTTTCTCAAAAAAAGGGGACCTTAAACAAAGTTAAAGGATTACTTCGTTCTTGATAGTTATTTACTTAATCGGTGAATAGAAGTATACTCTGGATCGGAATCGTGGGAAGTACTCCTTGATCATTTCTACCAATTTAAAGCCCCAATTATAATTCTTTTTATACACAGAAAAATACACTTACATAATCTCTATTACGAATCCTTTGTGTACCTTAGTGTTCCTAGCTATCCACTTATTTTTATCAATCCACTTTTGGATAATACATATGCTAATAGATAGTAAAAACCTCATAAAGTAGATCTTTTGAACCCGCTTCAAGTCATCATGATTAATCAATCAATCTTGGGGTAAACAGTCTCTAATACTTAATGTTTACTTTTATTAACTCTTGTACATAGGAAATGAGATTCAATCTTTTACTGCAAATTTCTAAGCCGTTTCTTTCACTCATATAACTATCTGGTTTCCTTCATCAACCCCCGAATAATGAATAAAAAACGCAAATATATATTCAACTCATTACATTTCCTTCCTAGAAAGAAAAAGTAGGGTGAAATTTATGTCTTAACGAATCACACGTAGAGATATTGATAACACACATAGAGTTAATGGTATTTCATAACTAATTGATTGAGCAGCAGCTCGTAGACCACCTAAAAAAGAATATTTATTATTGGAGCCATATCCTGACATAAGAAGGCCGACAGGAGCTATACTTGAAATAGCAATCCATAAAAAAACACCGATACTGAGATCGGCTAAAACAAGATGATCCCCAAAAGGAATTACTAAATAACTTAATAAAACGGATATTACTGCTATAGATGGTCCAATACTGAATAAACGAGTATCTCCTCTAGATGGAAGAAGATTCTCTTTGAAAAGTAATTTGGTACCATCTGCTAGAGCTTGAAGAATTCCCAAAGGTCCTGCGTATTCAGGACCAATACGTTGTTGTATACCTGCAGATATTTCTCTTTCTAACCAAACAATTACTAGTACACCTATTGTGATTCCTAATACAAGAGTCAAAATAGGGATAAGCATCCATATGATCCCATAGACCTCTTTTAAGGGTTCCAATCTAGAAAAAGAATTGATAGCTTGTACTTCTGTTGTATCTATTATCATTTTAACGATCAACTTCTCCCATAATGATATCTATACTACCTAGTATCGTCATAATATCAGCCAATTTCATCCTTTTAACTAACTGAGGAAGAATTTGCAAATTAATAAATCCTGGCGGTCTAATTTTATATCGCCAAGGAAAAACACCCTTATCTCCTATCAGAAAAATTCCCAATTCTCCCTTTGGTGCTTCAACTCTCACATAAAGTTCTTGCTTCGACAATTCAAAAGTCGGAGAAGGTTTTTTACTAATGAATCGATAATCAAACTCATTCCATACAGTATCTTTTGCTCTATCAAAGCGGCGTATTTCTAAATTTTCATAGGGCCCTCCCGGAATTCCTTCTAGCGCCTGTTGAATAATTTTTATGGATTCCGTCATTTCACTGATTCGTACTAAATAACGAGCTAACGAATCCCCCTCTTTTTGCCATTGGACTTCCCAATCAAATTCGTCGTAACACTCATAATGATCAACTTTACGAAGATCCCATTGTATTCCGGAAGCTCGTAGCATAGGTCCCGACAAACCCCAATTTATTGCTTCCTCTCCACCAATAATGCCTACTCCTTCAACTCGTTCTAAAAAAATGGGATTCCGTGTAATAAGCTTTTGATATTCGGCAATTCCTGTTAAAAAGTAATCGCAAAAATCCAAACATTTATCTATCCAGCCATGAGGTAAATCAGCAGCGACTCCTCCAATACGAAAAAAATTGT